GCATGGGAAAGACTTATATTTACTCAAGCCATAAGAGGTTTGCTGTTAATAACCCAATCGATTATTAGAAAATATCTTATATTACCTTCATTGATAATAGCTAAAAATATCGTCCGTATTCTATTATTTCAATTTCCAGAATGGTCCGAAGATTTTCAGGATTGGAAAAAAGAAATGCATGTCAAATGTACCTATAATGGCATTCAATTATCGGAAAAAGAATTTCCTAAATTCTGGTTAATAGACGGAATCCAAATAAAAATACTATTTCCTTTTCGTTTGAAACCGTATCACAGAGTAAAGCTACAATCTTATAATAATAATGATTCCATAAAACATAAAAATAAAAAAATTGATTTTTGTTTTTTAACAGTTTTGGGAAAAGAAACTGAGCTTCCTTTTGGTTCTCCCACAAAACGCCTTTCGGTTTGTGAACCTACTTTTCAAGAACTAAAAAAAAAAATTAGAACATTGAAAAAAAAGTGTTTTATGTTTCTAATAATTTTGAAAGAAAAAACAAAATTTGTGATAAATGTTTTTATAAATGTATCAACAGCAACAATAAAAAGTATAATAAAAATTATTATACTTATAAAAAAACTAATAAAAGAACTTTCAAAAATAAACCCAATTCTATTATTTATATTAAGAGAAATAGAGAAATTTCATGAAATTAAAAAAGAAAAAAATTTTACAAGAAATAATCAGATGATTAAAGAATCTTCCATTCCAATTATCTCTATAAATATAGGTTGGACAAATTCTTCACTAACAGAAGAAAAAATCAAAGATATTACTAATAAAACAAGCAAAATCATAAATCAAATAGAAAAAATAAAAAACGACAATAAAAAAAAATTACCAACTTCAGATATAAAAATGAGTACTAACAAAAGAAATCAAAATTATAAAAGCAAAAGATTAGAATCAACAAAAAAAATTTGGCAGATATTCAAAAGAAAAAATCTTCGATTAATCCGTAAATCACATTTTTTTATAAAAATTTTCATTCAAAGGCTATACATCAATATCTTTTTATCTATCATTAATATTTCTAGAATGCATATACAACTTTTTATTGAATCAACAAAAAAAATTCTTGATAAATCTATTTACAATAAGGAAGCAAGTAAAGAAAGAATTGATCAAACAAAAAAAAATCAAATGAATTTGATTTCGACTATAAAAAATTCATTTTCTAATCGTAATCTTATTCATAATAATTCTTCAAAGAGTTTTTTTGACTTACCCTTCTTATCACAAGCATATGTATTATACAAATTTTCAAAAAAGAAAATTGTTAACCTATATAAATTAAGATTGTTACTGCGATCTTACGAACCATCTCTTTTTATTAAGAATGAAATAAAAGATTCTTTTGGAATCCAAGGAATATTTTTTTATGAATTCCGACATAATAACCTTAGAAATTCTGGAATGAATCAATGGAAAAACTGGTTAAGGAGTCATTATCAATACGATTTATCTGAGATTATATGGCATAAATTAGTACCAAAAAATTTTCGAAATAGAGGAAATCAACGCCGTCTGGCTAAAAATAAAAATTTCAATAAATTGAATTCATATGAAAAAAACCTATTAATTCATTACAAAAAAAAAAATGCTTTTGAAATAGATTTACTGATGAATAAAAAAGAGAATTTGAAAAAACACTATAAATATAATCTTTTATCATATAAATCTATTAATTATGAGGATAAGAAAGACTTACATATTCATGGATCACTATTACAAAAAGTAAACAAAAAGAAAAATCTTTATTCTAATTCCAACACAAATAAACACAAATTCTTTTATATACTGGAAAGCATTCCTATAAAGAATAATCTAGAAAATTCTATTTGGAATTTCAATTTAGAGAAAAATCGGAATAGAAAATATTTTAATTGGAGAATTATTCATTTTTGTCTTAGAAACAAAATATATATTGAATCTTGGATAGATATTTATACCAGTGCCAATAATAATAAAAAGACTCAAACCGGGACTAATAACTCTTATAATTCAAAAATAATTGATAAAATCAACAATAAAGGTCTTTTTTATCTCAAAATTGATCAAGAAAGAAACCCATTCAATGAAAAAAAAACCTTTTTTGTCTTAAATTGGATGGGAATGAATGAAGTAAATAGTCCCATATCGAAGATGGAATCTTGGTTCTTCTCAGAATTTGTGCAACTTTATAAGACATATAAGATTAATCCATGGATTATACCAATTGAATTACTTCTTTTCAATTTTAATAAAAATAAAGATTTGAGTATTAGTAAAAATAAAAACATTTCTGCAACGAAAAAAGGAAATAAATCTTTGAAATTCGAAAAGAAATTAGAAAAGATAAATCAAGAAAAAAAAGAACCCACAGAACAAGTGAATATTTCATCAACTGTTTCAAACCAAGAAAAAAATGTTAAAGAAGATTCTACAGCATCATCCATTAAAAAACGTAAAAAGAAAGAACAATACAAGAATAACACAGAAACAGAGTTTGATTTTTTTCTGAAAAGATATTTGCGTTTTCAATTGAGATGGAATCCCTCTTTAAATAAAAAAATAATTAAGAATATAAAAGTATATTGTCTTTTGCTTAGACTGATAAATCCAAAAGAAATTGCTATATCCTTTCTTCAAAGTGGAGAAATGAGTATAGACGCTATTTTCATTCAAAAAGACTTACCTCTTCCAGAATTGCTGGAAAAAGGAATATTTATTATCGAACCAATTCGCTTTTCTTACAAAAATGATAGAAAATTTCTTATGTATCAAACCATAGGTATTTCATTGGTTCATATAAGTAAACACGAAATTAATAAAAGATACCAAGAAAAAAGTTATGAAAAAAGTTATGTTAATAAAAATTCTTTTGATCAATTTAGTGAAAAATATCAAAAGATCGCTGGAAATGGAAATCTAGTTAAAAATAATAAGAATTATGGCTTCCTTGTTCCTGAAAATATTTTATCCCCTCTACGTCGTAGAGAATTGAGAATTTTCATTTTATTAAATTCCAGGAATAGAAAAGATATACATAAAAATACGGCATTTGATAATAAGGATAACATCCAAAAATTAAGTAAAATTTTGGATAAAAGTAAAAATTTCCATCATCATAGAGATGATGATAAACTGAAACTAATAAAATTCAAGTTATTTCTTTGGCCCAATTATCAATTAGAAGATTTAGCTTGTATTAATCGGTATTGGTTTAATACCAATAATGGCAGTCGTTTCAGTATGATAAGGATACATATGTATCCATGATTCAAAACTCTTTAATATTAATAATACATTTGGATTATTCATCCCTTACCATATCATATTTTGTATATGAAAAAACAAATACACAAACGTATTTGTTTTTTTTTTATACATGATATTAATTAAAATATATCAATTAGATCTAACAATGAATTCAATTAAAAAAAACCTTTTTCTTTTTAGGTCTAATTTTTTATTTTTTGTAAATGCATAAAAACCTATTGTTTTCCCTATCTGAATTCAATTCCAATTGAATTTCTTGATAATCATAATCAATTTTACTTGATCCAATTAGGAATTAATAACGAAATTGGAATTTTATTAGGTATATGTATGCGTAGACAAAATGAAAAAGACTAACATTATTATTACTGATCATTCAAAATATCTTTTAAAAAAAGTATAAAAAAGAAAAAAGGAAGAAGATAATATTTCATTTTATGGTAAAAAATTCATTTATCTCATTGATTTTGAAACACAAAAAAGAAGAAACCCGAGGATCTGTTGAATTTCAAGTATTAAGTTTAACCAACAAGATACGACGACTTACTTCACATTTGGAATTGCACAGAAAAGACTATTTATCTCAGAGAGGCCTACGGAAAATTCTGGGAAAACGTCAACGCCTGCTTTATTATTTGTCAAAGAACAATCGAGTACGTTATAAAGAATTAATTAGTCAATTGGGTATTCGTCAGTTAAAAACTCGTTCATTTTCAAATAAAATCAATTTTTGAATTATTGGATTTATTAGGTCTTGCATTTTTATGAATTGATTTTTGTTTTCAGCAATTCATGGAAGAATAAATCGAGGAAAAACCTATGAATGTACCAGCAAGAAGAAAAGACCTTATGATAGTAAATATGGGCCCCCACCACCCATCAATGCATGGTGTTCTTCGACTCATCGTTACTCTAGATGGTGAAGATGTTATTGATTGTGAACCAATATTGGGTTATTTACACCGAGGGATGGAAAAAATTGCAGAAAACCGAACAATTATACAATATTTACCTTATGTAACCCGTTGGGATTATTTAGCTACTATGTTCACAGAAGCAATAACTGTAAATGGACCGGAGCAATTAGGAAATATTCAAGTACCTAAAAGAGCCAGCTATATTAGAGTCATTATGTTAGAGTTGAGTCGTATAGCTTCTCATCTCTTATGGCTTGGCCCTTTTATGGCAGATATTGGTGCACAAACTCCATTCTTCTATATTTTCAGAGAAAGAGAATTAATATATGATCTATTCGAAGCTGCTACCGGTATGAGAATGATGCATAATTTTTTTCGTATTGGAGGAGTAGCGGCTGATCTACCTTATGGTTGGATAGATAAATGTTTTGATTTCTGCGATTATTTTGTAAAAGGAGTTGCTGAATATAAAAAACTTATTACGCGCAATCCTATTTTTTTAGAACGAGTTGAAGGAGTAGGTATTATTGCTAGAGAAGAAGCAATAAATTGGGGTTTATCCGGACCAATGTTACGAGCTTCTGGAATAAAATGGGATCTTCGTAAAGTTGATCATTATGAGTGTTACGACGAATTTGATTGGGAAGTCCAGTGGCAAAAGGAAGGGGATTCTTTAGCTCGTTATTTAGTTCGAATCAGTGAAATGATGGAATCCATTAAAATTATTCAACAGGCTCTGGAAGGAATTCCAGGGGGCCCATATGAGAATTTAGAAACACGATGCTTTGATAAAGAAAGGAATCCAGAGTGGAATGATTTTGAATATCGATTCATTAGTAAAAAACCTGCTCCTACTTTTGAATTGCCGAAACAAGAACTTTATGTAAGAGTTGAAGCCCCAAAGGGAGAATTGGGAATTTTTCTGATAGGAGATCAGAGTGTTTTTCCTTGGAGATGGAAAATTCGACCGCCGGGTTTTATCAATTTGCAAATTCTTCCTCAGTTAGTTAAAAAAATGAAATTGGCTGATATTATGACAATACTAGGTAGCATCGATATAATTATGGGGGAGGTTGATCGTTAAAATGATAATTAAGACAAATACAACAGAAATACAAGATATCCATTTTTTTTCAAAATTGGAATTTTTCAAAGAATTCTATGGAATTTTATGGTTACTTGTACCTATTTTGACTCTGGTATTGGGAATCACAATAGGTGTATTAGTAATTGTGTGGTTAGAAAGAGAAATATCCGCAGGGATACAACAACGTATCGGACCTGAATACGCGGGTCCTTTGGGAATTCTTCAAGCTATAACAGATGGAACAAAATTACTTTTAAAAGAGAATCTTTTTCCATCTAGAGGAGATACTCGTTTATTCAGTATCGGACCATCCATAGCAGTTATATCAATTTTACTAAGTTATTCAATAATTCCTTTTTGTTATGACCTTGTTTTAGCTGATTTAAATATTGGTGTTTTTTTATGGATTGCCATTTCAAGTATTTCTCCCATTGGACTTCTTATGTCAGGGTATGGATCAAATAATAAATATTCCTTTTTAGGTGGTCTACGAGCTGCTGCTCAATCGATTAGTTATGAAATACCATTAACTCTATGTGTGTTATCAATATCTCTACGTGCGATTCGTTAAGATATAAAGTCTAACCTATTTTTTGATTTCTTATAATGAATTGAATGGGTAACTCCATTTCTTATTCATCATTTAAGTTGATAAAATGATAAAAAAAAATCAGATAGTTATATGAGTGAAAAAAAAAACAACTTCTAAATTCGCAGTCAAAATATTCAGTCTCATTTCCTATGTACAAGAGAAAAGCCAAAATTCAAATAAACATAAGCAAAAGAGATCATTTACCCCAAGATTGGTTGATGATTTCTTAATCATCCTATTTTGAAGCGGGCTAAAAGAAGCACTCGTATTTAGGTTCAATATACTATGCATGTATTCACATATATATTAACATATATATAGTACCATAACGGACAATTGATAAAAAAAGGTGGCTGATTAGAAAAACCAAGATACACAAAGGATTAGTAATAAAGATTATGTAAATTATTCAATAAAGGCATTTCCACATAAAAAAAGAGTAAGAAATGGGGCTTAAAATTTGTAGAAATACTTAAGCAGTACCCCCCAAAATTCCGATCCAGAGTATGCTCCTATCCACCGATTAAATAAATAACTATTCGAAACGAAAGAATCCTTTATTTTTTTTTTTAAATACACTCTTTCTCAGAAAGAAGAAGAGGAGCGAAAAAAAAAATAGAAAAGAAAGAATAAAAAAGAGATCCTTTTCCTTTTATTTTATTTTTTTCCTATATATCTACAAGGAGTATTTTATTTAATAATTAAGTTATTACTCAACAAAGAAAAATTTCATTTTATGAAATTGAATAATAATTTCAATTTGAAAATTTAATAAAAAATTGAATAATTCATTTTCATTAATCAATTGGAATTAATAATTAATAAAGAATATTCCATTATTTCCAATTTTTGAAAATTATTTACTATTGGATAATGAATATATTAATTATAATAATATAATAACTAATAATAATAAATAATAATAAAAAATAATAATAAAAAATAATAATAAAGGATGAGATAAATTCCGAAATACTTTATAACATTCTTATAGCAGACAGAATTTCATTGGCCTAATTATGGATCGTCCCGCAAGAGAAACAAGATAAATAAGACTGACCCGGTCCTTATATTTATTTACAGCCCTAGAGGAGCCGTATGAGGTGAAAATCTCATGTACGGTTCTGTAATAGCGATGGAAACAGTGATGTTATCACCGACTATGATTATCTAACAGTTCAAGTACAGTTGATATAGTTGAGGCACAGGCAAAATATGGTTTTTGGGGATGGAATTTGTGGCGTCAACCTATAGGATTTATCCTTTTTATAATTTCTTCCCTAGCAGAATGCGAAAGATTACCTTTTGATTTACCAGAAGCAGAAGAAGAATTAGTAGCTGGTTATCAAACTGAGTATTCGGGTATCAAATTTGGTTTATTTTACGTTGCTTCCTATCTAAATCTATTAGTTTCTTCCTTATTTGTAACAGTTCTTTACTTGGGTGGTTGGAATATATCTATTCCGTACATATTGGTTTATGAACTTTTTGAAATAAATCAAGTGGGCGAAGTCTTTGTAACGACAATGGGTATCTTTATTACATTAGCCAAAACTTATTTGTTCTTATTCATTTCTATCATAACAAGATGGACTTTACCTAGGTTAAGAATGGACCAACTATTAAATCTTGGATGGAAATTTCTTTTACCTATTTCTCTCGGTAATCTATTATTAACAACTTCTTTCCAACTCCTTTCACTATAAAAAGAAAGAAGTACGATATTCTATATTTAGAACTTTTCTCAAACAAGAGAAATAAACAAACATAAAAGAATTCATAGATATTCACGATATGTTTCCTATGGTAACTGGGTTTATGAATTATGGTCAACAAACAATACGAGCTGCAAGATACATTGGTCAAAGTTTTATGATTACCTTATCTCACGCAAATCGTTTGCCTGTAACTATTCAATACCCTTATGAAAAATTAATAACATCAGAACGTTTCCGTGGTCGAATCCATTTTGAATTTGATAAATGCATTGCTTGTGAAATATGTGTTCGTGTGTGTCCTATAGATTTACCAGTTGTTGATTGGAAATTGGAAACTGATATTCGAAAAAAACAATTACTTAATTACAGTATTGATTTTGGAATTTGTATATTTTGTGGTAACTGTGTTGAGTATTGTCCAACAAATTGTTTATCAATGACTGAAGAGTATGAACTTTCTACTTATGATCGTCATGAATTGAATTATAATCAAATTGCTTTGGGCCGTTTACCAATGTCAGTACTTGACGATTATACAATTCGAACAATTTTGAATTTTCCTCAAATAAAATCAAAATGAGTAAACTCTTTGATTAAAGGATAGGAGAATTTGAAATTACTGAAATTACTAAGATTCAGTTTTTATATAAATGAATATCTTCGTAATTGTTTCAAAATCTATAAAATATATCAATATCTATTTATAGTTTTGAACTACCTGTTCAAATAAAAAACCTTTTGGATAAAGAATAAAACTAGTTCCATAATTATACCTACATAAATTCACGCTTGTTAGGATTGAATTCAATTGGATTCATTAAATCAATAACATATCATACAAAAAGTTTTCCTGGTAGGGTCAATAAGATCATGAAAAAAAACCTTGATTTCTTTAGATTTTATTTTAATATAATGGATTTGCCTGGACCAATACACGATTTTCTTTTAGTTTTTCTGGGATCAGGTCTCATATTAGGAAGTTTAGGAGTGGTATTACTTACTAACCCAATTTATTCGGCTTTTTCATTGGGATTGGTTCTTGTTTGTATATCCTTATTATATATTCCAGCAAACTCCCACTTTGTAGCTGCTGCACAACTTCTGATTTACGTGGGAGCTATCAATGTTTTAATCATATTTGCTGTTATGTTCATGAATAGTTCAGAATATTATAAAGATTTTCATCTTTGGACTGTTGGGGATGGGGTTACTTTACTGGTTTGTACAAGTATTTTTGTTTCACTAATTACTACTATTTTAGATACGTCATGGTATGGGATTATTTGGACTACAAGATCAAACCAGATGCTAGAGCAAGATTTGATAAGTAATAGTCAACAAATTGGAATTCATTTATCGACAGATTTCTTTCTTCCATTTGAATTAATTTCAATCATTCTTTTAGTTGCTTTGATAGGTGCAATTGCTATGGCTCGTCAGTAAGAAATCTTTAGAACTAACAAAAGAAATAAAAATGAAACTTTGTCATATTGTATCACATATATTTCCTTTAAATTATATTGGAAAATTTTATTTGATTATCGTTTTCCATTTTATTTGAAAATTTTTCATGTATAAAATAGAAATTCTTTTCTTTTTTACTAATATATTTCTTTCTTCCATACTAGTTAGATTCTAGTTCTAGTCAATCGAATTCGTTTAATTGTTGTTCACATTCAAATGAATCAAAATTGATAAGGAGTTGGTCAATGATGCTAGAACATGTACTTGTTTTTAGTGCCTATTTATTTTCTATAGGTATTTATGGATTGATCACGAGTCGAAATATGGTTAAAGCCCTTATGTGTCTTGAACTTATACTTAATGCAGTTAATATAAATTTAATAACATTTTCTGATTTTTTTGATAGTCGCCAATTAAAAGGAAATATTTTCTCAATTTTTGTTATATCTATTGCAGCGGCTGAAGCAGCTATTGGATCAGCTATTGTTTCGTCAATTTATCGTAACAGAAAATCAACTCGTATAAATCAATCCAATTTGTTGAATAAGTAGTATTTACTCATCATAGAAATTATAATATTCATAAATTCGAATGAACACTATGATACATAATTGTATGGTCATGTTTGATAAAAAATAATAAATCAAATTCTTTTAGGCCTTTCTCATGAGTTTATACATAATTAGATTGATTATAAAAATGAGATTATCAAAATTATGGTAAATCATTGATTCATCTGGTGTATAAATATATAATTCATTTAAAAATTGACTAGATCGAAAATTTATGATGTTAAAAAATTTATAGATCCAATGGCGCATTCAGTAAAGATTTATGATACATGTATAGGATGTACTCAATGTGTCCGAGCTTGTCCCACAGATGTATTAGAAATGATACCTTGGGACGGGTGTAAAGCTAAGCAAATTGCTTCTGCTCCAAGAACAGAGGACTGTGTCGGTTGTAAGAGATGTGAATCCGCCTGTCCAACGGATTTCTTGAGTGTTAGAGTTTATTTAGGGCATGAAACAACTCGAAGTATGGGTCTAGCTTATTGATACGTTATAGAAAACTGGAATTTGTATATGATATATATTTCATAATAACATAATATATATTTCACATATTGAACTTTAATTCTTTAATTGTAATATTAAAATTAAACACTTTGAATACTAATACATTTTCTTTTTTTACCGACAAAAACCCGTACTCGAAAATAGAATCTATTTTTGAGTACGAGTTTTTATGGTCCAAGTGTATCTTGTCTTTACTACGAAATATTTTCCTTGGTTAACAATAATTGTAGTTTTTCCAATATTCGCGGGTCTCTTAATTTTCTTTTTCCCTCATAGAGGAAATAAGACAATGAGGTGGTATACTATTTGTATATGCACCTTAGAACTCCTTTTAACGACTTATGCATTCTGTTATCATTTTAAATTTGACGATCCTTTAATACAATTAGAAGAGGATTATCAATGGATCAATTTTTTTTCTTTTTACTGGAGATTGGGAATAGATGGACTTTCTATAGGGCTGATTTTACTGACAGGATTTATCACCACTTTAGCTACTTTAGCGGCTTGGCCAATTACTAGAGATTCCAAATTATTTCATTTCCTGATGTTAGCAATGTATAGTGGTCAAGTAGGATTATTTTCTTCTCGAGATATTTTACTTTTTTTTATCATGTGGGAGTTAGAATTAATTCCCGTTTATTTACTTCTATCCATGTGGGGGGGAAAGAAACGTTTGTATTCAGCTACAAAGTTTATTTTGTATACTGCAGGAAGTTCTGTTTTTCTATTAATAGGAGTTCTGGGTATCGGTTTATATAGTTCCAATGAACCAATATTAAATTTTGAAACATCGGCTAATCAATCTTATCCTATAGCACTGGAAATAATATTCTATATTGGATTTTTTATTGCATTCGCTGTCAAATTACCAATTATACCCTTACATACATGGTTGCCAGACACCCATGGAGAGGCACATTACAGTACTTGTATGCTTTTAGCCGGAATTTTATTAAAAATGGGGGCATATGGTTTGGTTCGAATCAATATGGAATTATTACCACACGCTCATTCTATATTTTCTCCTTGGTTGATGATAGTAGGCACACTTCAAATAATCTATGCAGCTTCAACATCTCCTGGTCAATATAATGTAAAAAAAAGAATAGCCTATTCGTCTGTATCTCATATGGGTTTCATAATTATAGGAATTGGATCTATAAGTGATATGGGACTCAATGGAGCCTTTTTACAAATAATTTCCCATGGATTTATTGGCGCTGCCCTTTTTTTCTTGGCAGGAACGAGTTATGATAGAATACGTTTTCTTTATCTTGACGAAATGGGCGGAATGGCTATTTTGATTCCAAAAATATTTACGATGTTCAGTATCTTATCAATGGCTTCCCTTGCATTACCGGGCATGAGCGGTTTTGTTGCGGAATTCATAGTCTTTTTTGGAATAATTACCAGTAAAAAATATCTTTTAATGCCAAAAATACTAATTACTTGTGTAATGGCAATTGGAATGATATTAACTCCTATTTATTCATTATCTATGTTACGCCAGATGTTCTATGGATACAAGTTCTTTAATGCTTCAAATTCTTCTTTTTTTGATTCTGGACCACGAGAATTATTTGTTTCAATTTCTATCCTTCTACCTATAATAGGTATTGGTATTTATCCTGATTTCGTTTTCTCACTATCACTTGACAAGGTCGAATCTATTCTATCTAATTCTTTTTATAGATAGTAGATAGTTTTTATGAAAAAAAAAAGAAATCAATCCTATTATTTGAAATACTTTTTCTTGTACAGAAGTCGTTTTTATTTTCTTTTCTGAAGTTTAGTAGAAGTTAAGTAAAAAAAAAGAAAATCCATTGTAATTTGTATGCTTGGCTTTTGTGAGAACCTTTTGAGTCACTACATTATTGAATTCAAAGGGTTCTCAACGACTTACATGAATTTTTATTTTCTTATAATTTTTATTCTTATATATAATATATACTGAGATATATATTTAGACTCTCATATATATAGACTCTTCTAGTTTATATATACTCTTATATTGATTTCTAAGTTGTTCTACGTTTGTATTAGTCATTCCTTTTATAACTGAGAGGTTAATGTCAATGAACCATAACTATGTAGCCCTATTCCTAATAGATTGACACCAAAATAGCATATCCAAATTAGAAAAAATCCCATAGAAGCCACAATTGCGGAATTGAAACCTTCAAAATTTTGATTTGTTCTAATATGTAAATAAATAGCGAATATGGTCCAAGTAATAAACGCCCAAGTTTCTTTTGGGTCCCAATTCCAATAAGATCCCCATGCCTCATTAGCCCATACTGCTCCCGAAAGAATACCTATGGTTAAAAAGATAAACCCTAGACTAATAATACGATAACTCCAATAATCCAGTTGTTGAATCAATTGATATTTGTAATAATTTCTAGAAGAAATACAAAAAGGATTTAGTAAAATATTGCCTTTTTCTTTCATGTATTTTATCTCAGAAAAGGGTTTATTCTTGCTTTTAACAAAAATCCTTATTACTTTACGAAATCTAATGATTAGAAGAGCTACTGATAATAAAGATCCACATAAAAGAGCTGCATAGCCCAATATCATCATACTTACGTGCATCATTAACCACTGGGATTTTAGAGCGGGTATTAATATTGTGGATTGATGCATTTCAGTTAAAAGACCTGAAGTAGCAAAACCTTGAGTAAAAATAGCACTTGGCGTGGTTATTGTGCTTAGATAATTTGTATGTTTTTTAAAAAATGGAACCATATGAATAATGGAGAAACTCCATGAAAGAAATATTAAGGATTCATATAAATTACTTAATGGGAAATGTCCCGAATAAACCCAACGGGTAATTAATAATCCTGTTATACATAAAAAAGTAGTAATTATGCCTTTTTCTGACGAATTATATAGTTCTACGATTTCATCGACTAATAGGATTATTAAATGAATCGTAATTACAATTGAAACAACCGAAAAAGATATATGAGTTAATATATGTTCTAAAGTCGAAAATATCATAACAATTTGTAAACTTAAATCAATATAACAAAGTATTCAATAGTAGGATCATTAAGAAATTATACAGAATTTCAATATGGAAATCTATTTCAATCAGGAATTTAATAAATGAAATTTCTTAATGAACTTCTTTGATCTTTTTTAAAAAAAAAAGATGCCGCCACTCGGACTCGAACCGAGACGCTCTAGCACTGCTTCCTAAGAGCAGCGTGTCTACCAATTTCACCATAGCGGCTTGTCAAAAAGAAGAATAACATATTTTGATTCAATATGATTTAAAGAGTCAATTCAATGCAATGGTTTTAAAACATTAATAGAAAACATTCAAATTAATCAATCAAAATTCGTTGAATCCCAATATTCATTTGAATATTTATTTGAACGTGCTAATAATTCTAATGGAAATCCTTACTATATTGTTATTTTAGTTTTGAGTTTTGAATTGAAAATTGTTTATTTGAATACTGAATTATTTACTGAATTATTTTTATAAATACTAATCAAAATTATCTACATAACATCTTAGCTTGATTTATTTGACAATCCAAACATAAGATCTCTTTTTTATTGCTAAATCAAATGATACAAAATAGATCCTATATTTTGTATCATTTCCAATTGAAACACTTTTCGGACAAAATATTCAGAATTCATAGAAAAAGGATGCTTTTATCATGATAGTATAAAAGTATAAAAGAATAATAAAGAAAATGCTAGATATAAATTAAAAAAAAAAGAAAACACTTAGATTATTTATTATAATCTTTTTTTTTCTTATTGTGACAAGTAAGCCGATGGGGAAAATAAGAATCCCCATCGTAAAAAAAAAAAATGATAAAACTTACTCAAAAAAAAAAAAAAAAAAAAAAAAATGAAACCTTAGATCATGCGGTTTATTCTTTTGTAAAAACAAAAAATTTTTAGTTTTAGATTCAGTATACAAAAAAAAATTTTATTCTACATATCCTAAGGTAAAAGAAAGTTCAATTTAAGAAAGCTTAAAGTATTCGGTAATGTAAAGCATTACTTTTCTATTTGTATAGTATAAATTTTCAATTCAATTAGACTGTATTTGGAGTTGAGCTAATGAAAATTATTCAAACCTTTTTTTATTTTTGTGTTTTTAGTACAAAAAAACTTTTAGAATTCCCCGTAGAAAGAGATTTAGCTAATGAAAAAGCTTTCAATGCTGCCCAATATCCCTTTTTTTTCCAAATATTTTTACGAATACGTTTTTTTGATGTAGAAGTACGTTTCTTTGGAACTGCCATTAAACAATTAATAAGTTATTCATTTCTATAGTTGTATGTGAAAGACATATATTTCTATTGTTTAAAATTCAGTTTCAAATTAATGAGCTATTCTCATTATCTATTTATTCTTTATTTTTCTTTTCTAGATTAGAATTCTATTTTTTTTTTCATAAAAAAAAATATAGATATATAGATATGGAAAAATTGTCAAAGATTATTCGGAACATAATAAAAAAGAAAATAAGAAATCTTATTCTTAAAAAAAAATTATTGATATTTTCTTCCGAATTTTTATTTATTGATATTTTGACATACTTATTGAATATCCTCATTCAAATACATATCTATAAGATGAACTATGTCATATGATAAAAAAAAAAGAACAAAAGGATTTATTGAATATATTTCGTGTTACATTTATACAATACATATAATCAAATACATCAAAAATTGGAAAAACCAAACATTTTTTCTTTTTTTGATGTTCTATATTTCTATATTCTTCTTTTAGATTCTTATTCTTCTGTTATATAATTTTATTATATATTCTTTGAATTTAGATATTCTTTATTATTTGAATTAGATATTTTTTTTTTTTCTATTTCTAATACTATTTTCTAATACTATTTTCTAATACTATTCTATTATTCTTTTTTCTATTTCTAATACTATTATATTATTATATATATTATAATAATAATATATATATTATTATAAGACTATTATAGAAATATAATATAAAGAAATCTATTATATAAAGTAAAATCTAAAAGAAAGAAAAATAAAGAAAGTTTCAGGTGTCATAGTTTTTTTTTACATTTCTTTATAAATGCTTTTCATTGTATCGAAAGAAAATAAAGAAATTGAAATATTCAATTCAATATAAAAAAGAAATATAAATTATTAAATATAAATCAGTTCAATATAATAAATAAGAAAAGAATATAATAATTAAAAAGAATATAATAATGAAATACAAGAATATAAGAATTCATAGAATATATAATAATAAAATCTAATATTTCATATATGAATATAATAAAAAAATAGAAATAATACACAAAATCGAAAAAAGAAAATAAAAAGAAGTTCAATAGAAAAAAATATTCAATATCAAAATAAATATCCAAATAATCTCAATTTATAAATGAAAAAAAAAAATGAAATAAGATAATATAAATCTAAATAAAATACGAAAAAGTGAAATATAAATAAGTTTCACCTAATTCATTATTTTGAATAAATTCACTAAATTAAAAAAAAAAGTTCTTGTTTTCTTTTTTATGGGTTCACAAGAGAAAGTTATGGTCTATTTTTTATGATGAATATCAACAGAAAGATCAAGTATTTTTTTTTTGGTGTAACTCTTTACTTGTGTTCTATTCTATTTTATCTATACATAATAAGAATTAAGAATTTAGAAGAAAAATGTACATATCTTCATAGATTAAATAAAAATTGGATTTGACTTAATAACTTAATAAAGACTAATTGATATTATTCTATTTTCAATCTAATTATTTAGAATTCTTTCGAATTGATTTATAATAATATTCAATAATTATAAAATAATATTCAATAATTATAAAAAAAAATATATAAAATATAAAAAATAGATAATAATTGATTAGTCAGAAAATTTTTTTTTAATAATAAGAATTAATAAATATTTTCTTTTTTTATGGAACATATCTATCAATATTCATGGATTATACCTTTTATTCCACTTCCTGTTCCTATTTTAATAGGAATGGGACTTCTCTTTTTTCCGACGACTACAAAAAAACTTCGTCGTATGTGGGCTTTTCCTAGTGTTTTATTGTTAAGTATAGTCATTCTTTTTTCAGCTGAGCTTTCTATTCAACAAATTAATAGTAGTTCCATCTATCAATATGTATGGTCGTGGACCATACATAATGATTTTTATTTAGAGTTAGGTTATTTTGTCGATCCACTTTCTTGTATTATGTCAATTTTAATTACTACTGTTGGGATTTTTGTTCTTATTTATAGTGACAATTATATGTTGCATGATAAAGGATATTTGAGATTTTTTGCTTATATTAGTTTTTTTACTATTTCAATGTTGGGATTAGTTACTAGTTCTAATTTGATACAAATTTATATTTTTTGGGAATTGGTTGGAGTGTGTTCTTATCTATTAATAGGTTTTTGGTTCACACGACCTAGTGCGGCAAATGCTTGTCAAAAAGCATTTGTGACTAATCGTGTAGGGGATTTTTGTTTATTATTAGGAATTTTAGGTTTTTATTGGATAACGGGTAGTTTCGAATTTCGGGATTTGTTGGAAATATCCAATAATTTAATTTATAATAATGAGACTCATTTTCTCTTTTTTACTTTGTGTGCCTTACTCTTATTTGCTGGTGCAGTTGCTAAATCTGCGCAATTCCCTCTTCATGTATGGTTACCTGATGCTATGGAAGGGCCTACTCCTATTTCAGCTCTTATACATGCTGCTACTATGGTCGCAGCGGGAATTTTCCTTGTAGCTCGTTTTCTTCCTCTTTTCATAGTTATACCTTACATTATGAATATAATAGCTTTGATCGGTATAATAACAGTACTGTTGGGAGCTACTTTAGCTCTTGCTCAAAAGGATATTAAGAGAGGTTTAGCGTATTCTACAATGTCTCAATTGGGTTATATGATGTTAGCTCTAGGTATGGGTTCTTATAAAGCTGCTTTATTTCATTTGATTACTCATGCTTATTCAAAAGCATTGTTGTTTTTAGGATCTGGATCAGTTATTCATTCAATGGAAACTCTTGTTGGATATTCTCCGGAAAAAAGTCATAATATGGTTCTTATGGGCGGTTTAACAAAACATGTGCCAATTACAAAAACTTCTTTTTTATTAGGCACACTGTCTATTTGTGGTATTCCACCTCTTGCTTGTTTTTGGTCTAAAGATGAAATTCTTAATGATAGTTGGTTGTATTCATCGATCTTCGCAATAATAGCTTGTTCCACAGCAGGATTAACTGCATTTTATATGTTTAGGATTTATTTACTTACTTTTGAGGGACATTTAAACGTTAATTTTAAAAATTATAGTGGTAAAAAAAGTAGTTCGTT